GAAGAAACAACAGGAAAAATTCATATTCGGATACATAAGAGTTATATAGGAATCGAGATAGTCTTTTATTTTCTTTTGAAAAAAGAAAAATGGATTTCATTGAAGTAATAAGACTATTCCAATTCGAATAATAGTTGAGAAAGAATCGCAATAAATGCAAAGATGGAACGTCTTGGATCCGGTATTCAAGGAGTTGAACCAAGATTTCCAAATGGATAGGATAGGGTATTTCTATATGTGATAGATAATGTAAATGCAAAAATTTGTCTTCTAAAAAGGGAAATATGGAATGAATAGATCGTAAATTTTGAAACTTTGGTATTTCTTTTTCTTCCGGACAAGATAGTTGTCCTAGCGAGAATGGGATTTCTACAACGATTGCAAACCCCTCAGATAGAATCTGAGAATAAAACTGAGAATAAAAATGATTGCTGTGATCCAACAATCGATCTTGGTTAGGATGATTAACCGAATTAATCCAAAAATTCTGCTGATACATTCGAATAATTAAACGTTTCACAAGTAGTGAACTAAATTTCTTGTTATTACAACCAACAATTTCCACAGGTTCGGAACCATTTAATACATAATCGTGGGCAAATGCATAAATATATTCCTGAAAGAGAAGTGGGTAAACGAAGTATTGTTGACGAGATTTCCGTTTTTCTGAATACCCTTCGAATTTTGCCATTTGTATTTCTACTTGAATCAGAGAAAAAAAGCATTTCTCGATTTATCAAATGATCATACATAGTGCAATATGGTCAGAACAGGGTGTTACATTTTTTAAAACAAACCCTGAAAAGAAAGGGAGTCTAATCCATAGATCTTTTTCTGCTCCTTTTCTATCTAATTAGTTTATGTTTGTTCTAATTACAAAAAAGAACAAATCTTTTATTTTTGCAGGCCAATCGCTCTTTTGACTTTGGAATACAGTCTCTTTATCAATATACTGCTTCTTTTACACATTCAATTCATAACATTCCTTTTCAATCCATAATCAAGAATAATTAGGATTCCTAAAAAAAATTAAAGGGTCCACCGATAGGAAAACCCAACCTTTCCCCGCATTAGGCACTAATCCATTTTTAACGTCTAATTAGATCGGGAAATCATTTCAATTAAGAAGTTAAGCTCGTTGCTTTTTATTTTACCAGAATTAGAGCCAGGCTCTATCCATTTATTCACTAGACCCAGAAAATCGGAATTTTTTTAATCAAAAAAAAAAGAAATTGATTTTATTACGACATGCTATTTTTTCCATTCATTACCTTTGAGGATCAGTCGTGGTCTTCTAGACTCTACCAAGAGTCTGGACGAATTTGTTGCTTCATCCAAATGTGTAAAAGATCATAGTCGCACTTAAAAGCCGAGTACTCTACCATTGAGTTAGCAACCCAGATAAAATCTGATCTTAGATACGATCGAAATCCAAAAATCGATGGAATTACACCGAACGCTCCTGGCAACACATTGAATTAGCAAGACATCAAAAGAAAGATTTTATCGCCCATTAAAAACACTCAAATACCAAAATAAACAGATCGCTTAAATTTCACTAAGGTTAAAAAAGGAGCGGCCCCAATCAGAATAGCAAAATTCTTATTTTTTTAGCATTTAAATAGAAAAATCTTATATGAAAGTACATGCAAACGGGGGGGGGGGCAACCCTATCATTTGAGCAAAGTGTAGACAGAAATACCTAATATGCAGTGACGATAAAGAGACCTATCTAGCTACAAATTCTAACTGTTCAATAGACCTTTGTCAATAGAAATACAATGGTAAGAAAACCAATTAAATACAAAAAAGGAAATTAAATAAGGGCTTTTGTTGGATTGGCACGACATAAATGCAACAAAAAAATAGGACTAAAAAAGAGGCAAATTGTGTCTAAATAATTAAGGGATATTAATGACCCTCCCCTATTTTTTTTTTTTTATTTAGTTAGTTCTTCAATTAACTCAAAGTTCTTTCTTTATCTTTAAAGAATTCTGCTTTCCTTAAAATATCATAAACAGTTCTTGTAGGTTGAGCACCTTTTTCAAGGAAATAGATAATAGCTGGGACATTTAAACAAGTTTGATTCTTTATCGGATCATAAAAACCAACTTTTTGAAGATCTCTTCCTTCTCTTCGAGATCGAACATCAATTGCAACGATTCGATAGACAGCTTATTGGGATAGATGTAGATAAACAATGCCCCCCCTAGAAACGTATAGGAGGTTTTCTCCTCATACGGCTCGAGAAAATGATTCGAATTTCTATCTATAATACAAGTAATTAGACTATAACTTGGATTAATTTCCTTATAGAAGAAAAAACAAATTTCACTTATACTCATGACTCAAGTTGGCTAATTTTGACTGACAGAATTCAAAAGAGAAATCTCCTTCGAAATTTTTTTGAGTCGTCTCTAAACTCTTTTCTTTATTTCATCTCGAACAAATTTACTTTTATTCCTTATTCTGATCTAATTCTATTGTTGAGATGTTTGAAAATCATGTTTACTTGTTCCGGAATCCTTTATCTTTGATTTGTGAAATCCTTGGGTTTAGACATTACTTCGGGAATTCCTATTCTTTTTTCTTTCAAAAGAGTAGCAACATACCCTTTCTTTTTTTCTTATTTCCTTCAATAAAGCATTTTCCTCTTCTAGAGAAATCGAATATGAACGATTGGTTCTGATAGACTTTTAATCGAAAAAAAAGTTTTCCAATCTTCCAAAATTAGACTTTTTCTTATTTTAATCTTTCAATTTAATTTCTATAGTAAGGATAGACTGACAAAGTTGGCCTAATTTATTAGTTTTCACTAACCCTAGATTCTTTCCCTTGATAAAAAATCAATTCTATTCTGTCTTCTCGAGCTCCATCGTGTACTATTTACTTACAAACAACCCAGCACAAATTCGGTTCGGGGCAAATAGAACAGACTATGTCGAGCCAAGAGCATTTTCATTACTATGGAAAATGGTGGGATAGCAAAATCCACAATCGATCATCTCCTTCAAGTCGCACGTTGCTTTCTACCACATCGTTTTAAACGAAGTTTTACCATAACAAACATTCCTCTAATTTCATTGCAAAGTGGTATCGAGAATTGATCCAATATGGATGGAATCATGAATAGTCATTGGTTTTGTATACTAATTCAAACTTGCTATCTATGGAGAAATATGGATAAAAGAAATAAGTATTTATCGGGGAAGACTCTGCAAGGAGCCAATTTATTTAAACCCATATTCTATCATATGAATGAAACATAGTTTGAAAAAGAGGAATAAAATAGTTTGCTTAAGACTTATTTATTATTGAATTTCCATCCTTAACAGAGGAATCGAGATGATCAATCCTGAAATGAGAAGAATCTACTCTTCTCCAACAAATAAACCTGGAATAACAGGAGTAACAAAAGAAAGAAAAAATAAAGTAAAAAAATTAGTGTAAAGTAAAATGAAGGTCTTTGCTTTTTACTTATAGCATTCTTTCTTTTAGGTAACAGAAAGAACTCAAAATTAAAAATAAGAAAAGTATGATTTTTTTTGAATCCATTCTATTCTATCCAACGAACAGTTCTTACCTTATCCTTCCCGGAATGGATCATTCTGGATATTTAAAGAATCACAAATCGAAATCGTTTTCGCTTAACCAAAGAAGAGCCCCTCTTTTTTACTAATAAAACAACAAAACAAAAATCTATCTGTATCATAAAGGGATGGGTCCGATTTTTTATACACTATTTTCCCTCATAAATTTTTGTTTTTTAATCAATTCCAAAGTCGAGTAGACAGAATATATGAATTTATCTCTAATCCTCACATTCCATTGATTTGGAAATGGATATTTGCAAATCAGATAATGCCTAAAATAGCAAAATCTAGTCTCTATCCGTAGAATGGAAACCCCTTTTTCTTCACATTAGGTGTCAAATAAATGTATCCTATAAGAATTCCCACTTCATGGATATGGAACATAAAGTTTATCTAAAAAGTTCCAATTTCAAAACACATATTCAAAACACATACACATATGAGTAATGAGTAGTAGGAGCATATCCTGAATGTGTCTGACAGACCAAAATTTGGAATGAATAAAGATATTCAATTTGACTGGACTTGACACTTGATTTTGTTTTCTGAGAAAGAAAAAGAATCCTTAGAAATACATCTAATCTAAGTCTAAGAGTTCATAAGAAATAATTATTCTCTTTAGTAAGCTTTTGTGTCGTGCAGGGCACAATACGATTCTATCTTTCGTTTCATGAAAAAAAATCTGGGACGGAAGGATTCGAACCTCCGAATAACGGGACCAAAACCCGCTGCCTTACCACTTGGCCACGCCCCATTTCTTTTATGCGACACTAATAAACAGTATTTTTTATTATATATTATTCGTCAATCCCGCTTCAATTACCTAAAAAATGAGGGATATTTTCTTGCTAGGATTCTAAACATGCGGATAATATAGAATCCAAAAAATGCATTGATCATTACATGAAATTCTATTAAGATATTATATGAAAGTCGAATTTCTTCCATTCTCATTTGAGAATGCGAATACAAGGAGGTATTTTGTGTTTGGGAAAGTCCGAAGAAAAAAGGATTTTGAATCCACCTTTTCTTTTCCTTTTTCCCTTAAAAAAATAACTCAACCAAAATCCAATTATCTACTCTACAAGAACGAAATGCTTGTTATGCCTAATATACTTAGTTTAACCTCTATCTGTTTTAATTCTGGTCTTTATCCGACTAGTTTTTTCTTAGCTAAATTACCCGAAGCTTATGCCATTTTCAACCCAATCGTGGATGTTATGCCTGTCATACCTGTATTCTTTTTTCTATTAGCGTTTGTTTGGCAAGCTGCTGTAAGTTTTCGATGAAATCTTTACTATTCTGTTCTGTCTGTCAAATTGAATGATGTATTCATTCCAAAAAAATGAAAAAGCCGAGAAGTCTTATATTATGAACTTTCGATTCTTAAATTCAAATTCTTCTACATTGAATGTATAGCTGCAACAATAAATTTGGATCAGCCTTTCTACCCCCTGCACCTACGTTGAGCAGGTACCTTTAGGTACCCACACAATACTTAAACTAATTTTTGATATTGATAAGACTGCTTATTATAAATCAATTCTTGCAATTTTTTTTTAAGAATTGATTTTTGCATTTTTTAGGTGTCAAAATAAAAAAAACGATCCTAGTGGATCTGTGCGGTAAGGAAAAACGGGTAATCTATTCCTTAAAAAAAAATCTTGGAGATTATGTAATGCTTACTCTCAAACTCTTTGTTTATACAGTAGTGATATTCTTTGTTTCCCTCTTTATCTTTGGATTCTTATCTAATGACCCAGGACGTAATCCTGGACGTGAGGAGTAAAAATCCAAAATTTTTGAGAATTTTTTCTTACAAATTGAATTTATTTCGTACATTTATCTATGAAAAAATCCGGGGGTTAGAATTCCTTACAATTCGAAAGTCCCAAACGATCCGAGGGGGCGGAAAGAGAGGGATTCGAACCCTCGGTACAAAAAAATTGTACAACGGATTAGCAATCCGCCGCTTTAGTCCACTCAGCCATCTCTCCCCGTTCCAAATCGAAAGGTTTTCGTGATATCACAGAGGCAAGAAATAACGATTACAAAAAATCGTTCCTTATTTTCATTTCAAAAGTGCATAAAAATTATATTGCCAATTCCATTTTAGTTATATTCTTTTTTCTTAATGTTAATAAAAAAAAGGAGAAAATTCTTGTTTCTTCTTTCTAAAATTTGATATAGGCTGAGAGACAATCAGATATATTTTCTCTTCAGCGGGCATTTCCGTATAGGACTTGTTAGAATAAAACAAGCAGGTTATAGATAAAAAATTCTTATCAAACCCACCATAAAATTAGAAAGAAAGATAAAGTAAGTGGACCTGACCCCTTGAATGATGCCTCTATCCGCTATTCTGATATATAAATTCGATGTGGATGAAATTGTTGTATAAGCGGATTTTTTGTATTTCCTTAGACTTAAACCGCGCAAGGCAAGAATTTTTCGCTATTTACGATTTCATATTCTTGTTACTAGACGTTCTATAGGAATAAGAAGAAATCGCAACTCTTTTCCGTTACACATAAAAATGGATTTCGAAAGTCAATTTTTCTTTATCTTTCTTTTTTTTTTCAGAATCCTATTTTTGTTCTCCCACCCATGCAATAGAGAGCAAATGAGAAAAGAGGGGTTTTCTTTTTCCCTTAAAAGATAGGCTTTGAAATAGGAATCATAGAATAATGCTGAATTCAAATGTTTATTTCTTTATTTCTATAGTATTAAGAAAAATGAATCTAATGAAATTCATGGATTTACCACGACTTCGGTTGTGACCCCATAGAGAAAAATGCAAAATTTCTATCTTCGAGACCATTGAAAAAGGGCATTGAACGAGAAAGAAATCGTCCACAGATAATCAAACTATCATATGCCTTGGAAGTAATATGAGGTGCTCGGAAATGGTTGAAGTAATTGAATAGGAGGATCACTATGACTATAGCCCTTGGTAGAGTTACTAAAGAAGAAAATGATCTATTTGATATTATGGACGACTGGTTACGAAGGGACCGTTTCGTTTTTGTAGGATGGTCCGGCCTATTGCTCTTTCCTTGTGCTTATTTCGCTTTAGGGGGTTGGTTTACAGGGACTACTTTTGTAACTTCTTGGTATACCCATGGATTGGCTAGTTCCTATTTGGAAGGTTGCAATTTCTTAACGGCGGCAGTTTCCACCCCTGCCAATAGTTTAGCACACTCTTTGTTGCTACTATGGGGACCGGAAGCACAAGGAGATTTTACTCGTTGGTGTCAATTAGGCGGTCTGTGGACTTTTGTCGCTCTCCATGGGGCTTTTGCACTAATCGGTTTCATGTTACGGCAATTTGAACTTGCTCGGTCTGTTCAATTGCGGCCTTATAATGCAATTTCATTCTCTGGTCCAATCGCAGTTTTTGTTTCCGTATTCCTTATTTATCCACTGGGACAATCTGGTTGGTTCTTTGCACCGAGTTTTGGCGTAGCAGCTATATTTCGATTCATCCTTTTCTTCCAAGGATTTCATAATTGGACGTTGAACCCCTTTCATATGATGGGAGTTGCCGGAGTATTAGGTGCGGCTCTGCTATGCGCTATTCATGGGGCTACTGTAGAAAACACTCTATTCGAAGATGGTGATGGTGCAAATACCTTCCGAGCTTTTAACCCAACTCAAGCGGAAGAAACTTATTCAATGGTCACTGCTAACCGCTTTTGGTCCCAAATCTTTGGTGTTGCTTTTTCCAATAAACGTTGGTTACATTTCTTTATGCTGTTTGTACCCGTCACCGGTTTATGGATGAGTGCTATTGGCGTAGTTGGCCTGGCTCTGAACCTACGTGCCTATGACTTCGTTTCACAGGAAATCCGTGCAGCGGAAGATCCTGAATTTGAGACTTTCTACACCAAAAATATTCTTTTAAACG